CGGCCTATTTGAATTATCAATGACACATTCTGAGTGGAAATGCGAAATAAAATTCTCTATATTCCCTATACCTAAAGTAAATAGGGTAGTCCAATTACTACTTCTCTGTCGATCCGGAATCCTAAACAAGAGGGAGCTCTTGGTACTAATGGAATTAAAATTCCATTACTGGGATTAAGGCTCCTAAGACTGGGTTGGGTTAAAAAAAAATAGCAACAACGGATTGATCTGGACCCGTTTGTCTTTGCACTTAGACAAGAAAGTCTAGCATCCCGTCGGAGCATCCCTTTTGGTTTATGACTCATGATCCCCATAAAATTCTTTAGTAGATAGGAGTTAATCAGCACTGAAAGGTACCAATTTCAATATCTGTGCTGTGTCTGTCTTCCGGATCTCATTAACAAAAATCAAGTTCAATATGTAACAGATGTATTTTCTTTGAACCTAAAATTTTTATTTCGTATCTGGTTCTAATGATTAATTGTAAACCAATGGAGTGATTGAGGCAGGGGGAGGATTCATACATTCCATTTACTTTATGGAATGGGTGGAAAGATTCCTAACCCTGAAGTAAAAAAAAATAGGTAGAAAATTAACCGATGCCCATATGATATGTATTGTATGTATTGTTATTGTTCTATGTCAGTGACATTTCAATTTTGGTGAAAAAGATCTGTGATCCCGCGATTACCTCCAGTGATAATTGTTCGGTTTATCTGATGAATATGGAAAGCTCATATTCTTCCAATTCTGATTTTATCAATCAGATGAAAAAATAACGACCTAAACCTTACCTTACATGAGTCTTTTCTATCTCTATCCATTCCGACAAAAAAAGAAATGAATTGGATTTGTTTCTCAATTTATCTATCTGGTTTGAATCATTGATGATTCAATTGGAAAAGAAACATATATTTCTTTTATGATGATCCAATTTTCTTTCTTGACTTTAGATATCTGCTAAACATTTTTAGTTACTGTTATGATATGATTTGATTGCGACAACCTTTTGATTGATTTCGAGATCCAATTCGGTCTTTACTGGAAAACTGTATTCAAAAAACGATAATGATATCGAAGTAGGAAATTGTTTTAATTAAACACTTTTAATGATTCTTTATGAATCCTTGGTACTCGAAGAAGTGTGAGATTGGTTAATTTATTCTATCGATTAACTTCCGGTCTTTCCGGTTCATTGGACTAGTTTATTTGGTTAATACTTATATTCATTCTCTTCCGACATTGGGAATCTAATTAAAGACCCTTCTTTTGTTTTTTTTTTTTTTTTAGTTTAGTTGTTCGAGAAAGAATTGGATCTTTCATGATTGATCGTCTTGAACAATCTGTTGAAGATGCAGATTAAAGAAGAGCTTGTTTATTCGTGTTCTTTATAATTTGTTTCATTCATACAATAAAATATGGGGTTAATTAAATTGAATCCTTGCTGAGACTTCTACAGATAAATACTTACCTTTCCATATAGAAAAATAAAGTATTAAAGTATAGATTACTATGTACCGATTGAGCCAATGACTATTCATGATTCCATATTGAATCAATTCCATACCGGTTCCAAACTAGAGGAATATTATGGTAAAACTTCGTTTAAAACGATGTGGTAGAAAGCAACGTGCGACTTGAAGGACATGATCGGCTGTGGATTCTTACACCCACCATTTTATATAGGAATGAAGGTGCTCTTAGCTCGACATAGTTTGTTCTGTTCCACCGGAACACCCACTATTTTGTTGGGTTGTAAATAGTACATGATGGAGCTCGAGCGGAAAGTATTGATTCATTTCTCAGGGGCAAGGATCTAGGGTTAGTGTCAATCAATAAGTTGGAACAACTTCGTAAGTATATCTTCAATATAGAAATAGAAAGGATCCAATTCGAACAAGAGTTAGTTTCAAATAAAAAAAGGAAATTTTCTTGGAATTGATAAAACTATTTTGATCAAAACAAAAGTGCATCACACGGGAATCAATCGTTCGTCTGATTCTTCGATAGAAAGAAATCACAAAAGGTATGTTGCTGCCATTTTGAAACGATTAAAGATCACCGAAGTAATGTCTAAACCCAATGATTCAAAGCAAAGATAAAAGATCCCGGAACAAGAAAACACCATTTTCAATTGTCTCAACAATTGGGTCAGAGTGAGGAATAAAAAAATGGATTCTAAACGAGACAAAGAAAAGGGGTTAAAGACAGCTCAATAAATGAAATGCCTAAGCCTCAGGATTTTCCTTTGAGCTCTTTGAGAATTATACAACTTGAGTTATGAGTACGAATGATTTTTTTCTTTTTCGGGAAGGAAGAACAAAAAAAAAGAATTAAATCATAGTCTAATGAATTTGATGATTTTATCGATCTATTTGGCACTATATACATAAATTCGAATCATTCTTTCTCGAGCCGTACGAGGAGAAAACCTCCTATACGTTTCTAGGGGGGGGCGTTGTTCATCTACATCTATCCCAATGAGCCATCTATCGAATCGTTGCAATTGATGTTCGATCCCGAAGAGAAGGAAGAGATCTTCGGAAAGTGGGTTTTTACGATCCGATAAAGAATCAAACTTATTTAAATGTTCCCGCTATTTTATATTTCCTTGAAAAAGGTGCTCAACCCACAGGAACCGTTCATGATATTTCAAAGAAGGCAGAGGTATTTAAGGAACTTCGAGTTAATGTTAATCAAACGAACTAAAATTCATGAAAAAAGAAAAAGAAAGAGGGGGGTCACCCATACGCTAACTTTGTGGAATTTTTTTTTCATTATTCACTCTTTTTCTTGCTCTATTTATACCTATTTACTATTATATTGCTCCCATATAATCCCATATTCTAGAAATAACGACCAAAATTTCTTTTCTTGATATGATATGAGACGTATAGAAAAAAGATTGAGTCAATAGATGAAATAACAGAATCCATAAAATTATGGGATTATTCTCAATCGGGCGGTTTTCGTTGGGATTCCACCAACAAACAAGGGGTTAAGCTTGTTTATTGTACCTTTAGTTATATTAAATAAACGTGCCTTTAGTTATATTAAATAAACCCGAGATTGTTCCTACTTCTTCCTTATTTTTTTTTTCAATTGAATTTCTTTTGTTTTCAACGTTCATATTGACAATAGTGTATTGAACAAATATAATTGGATCGTGGATAAATAGATCTATTTATCCACGTCCCATAAGTTTGGTTTTTTACTTCATGAAAATGATGTGTTCGTTAGATTTGATGTGATACAAGAGGCCCCCTATGAATATGAATAAAAAAATGGATAAAAAAGGTCTATAAATTTTCTATATTTATCTTTTATCTGGGAATTTCTTCTATTTTCATCTGATCTGTTCATTTTTATGTTCATAATCGATCATAAAATGCTTTTTTTTAGATTTGTTGCTAGTTTAATCTTTTGATGGGGTCGTGCAATCCAATCTCTTTCTTATTTATTTTGATTTCGATCGTATCTACACACCATAATTACATTATTCGGGTTGCTAACTCAACGGTAGAGTACTCGGCTTTTAAGTGCGACTAGAATCTTTTACACATTTGGATGAAGCAACGGATTCGTCCATACCATTGGTAAAGTTTGTAAGACCACGACTGATCCTGGAAGGGAATGAATGGAAAAAACAGCATGTCGTATCAATGAAAAACTCTGAGAATATTTCATCCTTACCAGATCGGTACAAAGTATTGTTTGAATTCTTGGAGCGTGACAAAATCAATTCACGGGTGGGTCGAGTAAATAAATGGATAGAGCCCTATGGCTCCAATTATAGGGAAGTAAAAAGCAACGAGCTTATGTTCTTAATTTGAATGATTACCCGATCTAATTATACGTTAAAAATAGATTAGTGCCTGATGCGGGAAAAGGTTCTCCTATAAGTGGATTATCGATTTTTTTATGAATCCTAACTATTTACTATATCTCCATTATATATAGTATGGAGTGGAGACGAATGTGTAGAAGAAAGGGTATATTGAGAAAGATGAATTATTCCAAAGTCAAAAGAGCGATCGGGTTGCAAAAATAAAGGATTTCTAACCATTTCGTTATCCTATAACGAACACAAACCAATTGGATGTAAAAAGGGAGGATCCGCGGATTAGCCTATCTGTCTCCGAGGTATCTATTATTTTCTTACTATATACCTTGTTTTGACTGTATCGCACTATGTATCATTTGTGAACCCAAGAAATTCTTTGCCTTTATTTCAAATCAATTTCAAATGGAGGAATTGCAAGGATATTTAGAAATAGATAGATCTCGGCAACAAGACTTCCTATATCCACTTCTCTTTCAGGAGTATATTTATGCACTTGCTCATGATCATGGTTTAAATAGAGCGATTCTTTATGAACCAGTGAAAAATTTAGGTTATGACAATAAATCCAGTTCACTGCTTGTGAAACGTTTAATTACTCGAATGTATCAACAGAAGCATTTGATTATTTCGGCTAATGTTTTTAAACAAAATCAATTTGTTGGGCACAACAAAAATGTTTATTATCAAATGATATCCGAGGGATTTGCAGTCATTGTGGAAATTCCATTCTCACTGCGATTAGTATCTTCTCTAGAAGTAAAAGATATAACAAAATCTCATAATTTACGATCAATTCATTCAATATTTCCCTTTTTAGAGGATAAATTATCACATTTAAATCATGTATCAGATATACTAATACCCCACCCCGTCCATCTGGAAATCTTGGTCCAAACCCTTCGCTCTTGGATACAAGATGCCCCCTCTTTGCATTTATTGCGATTCTTTCTCCATGAGTATTGTAATTGGAATAGTCTTATTACTCAAAAGAAAGCCATTTCTCTTTTTTCAAAAGAGAATCAAAGATTATTCTTGTTCCTATATAATTCTCATGTATATGAATGCGAATCCATATTTGTTTTTCTCCGTAAACAATCTTTTCATTTACGATCAACATCTTTTAGAATTCTTCTTGAGCGAACACATTTCTATGGAA